CCCCGGGCTCGAGGACGGGGTTATCCTATAAAAAGATCCACTTGTCATATAACTATTGTATTGAAAGATATATCTTTAGATGAAGAGGAAGAAATAGATAAAAGGAAATTCTATAAATTAGAGCTGAGGAATACTTAAAGGAAGAATATTTTATATTATAAAAAATACAAATACGCTATATTATGTTATGCTTAAAAAAAATCGAATGAATAAAAAAAAAATACAAACGGATGTCACGTTTCACGATATATATAGTAGTGGGGGATTATGGGACAAAAAATAAATCCACTTGGTTTCAGACTTGGTGCAACCCAAGGTCATCATTCTCTTTGGTTTGCACAACCAAAAAATTATTCAAAGGATCTACAAGAAGATCAAAAAATACGAGATTGTATCAAAAATTATGTGCAAAATAATATGAAAATATCCTCTAATGTAGAGGGAATTGCACGTATAGAGATTCAAAAAAGAATCGATTTGATTCAGGTCATAATCTATATGGGATTCCCCAAGTTATTAATAGAAGACAGGACTCGAAGAATCGAAGAATTACAGACGCATGTACAAAAAGAACTCAATTGTGTAAACCGAAAACTCAACATTGCTATTACAAGAATTGCAAATCCTTACGGGCACCCCAATATTCTTGCAGAATTTATAGCCGGACAATTAAAGAATAGAGTTTCATTTCGCAAAGCAATGAAAAAAGCTATTGAATTAACTGAACAGGCAGGTACAAAAGGGATTCAAGTACAAATTGCAGGGCGTATCGACGGAAAAGAAATTGCACGTGTTGAATGGATCCGAGAAGGTAGAGTTCCTCTACAAACCATTCGAGCTAAAATTGATTATTGTTCCTATGCAGTTCGAACTATCTATGGGGTATTAGGCATCAAAATTTGGATATTTGTAGACGAGGAATAATAAGAACTTACTTGACTTATATTTAGTTATATCTGGTGATAAAACAAAAAATGGCAAACTCTTTCATTCTTTTTCTGGTAAATAAGAAAAAAAAAAAAAAAAGAACAATTCTATAAGGTTGAATAAAAATTCGATTAATCATTTGATATAATTGCTATGCTTAGTGTGTGACTCGTTGGTTTTTTTAGGGTTGGGATTCCAAAAAATGGACAGCCCATAGTACAAACTGATAACTATAGAACTAATAACCAACTCATCACTTCGTGTTATCTGGATAGAAAGAACCAGTCAAGATATGATATATAAGTCATATCATTGTAGCAACTGAAATCTTTTTTACATAAAAAAAAAAAAAAAATCTGATTATGGGTTGTAAAGCAATATAAAGTATACAGATAAATGGAAGGGTGAGAGAAAGATAGAAAAAGAATATTAATGATATATAATTCCAATATGTAAGGTCTATGAGTCATCTCATATAAAGGGAATGTAATAAAGCATCAATACTGATTGATCCATAATTAGACAAATCCGTGCATAGAACAAAAAATCAAGAGCCCCGAGCCAATAAAGACTGAGAAGGTTGACTCAAGAATAAATTTAATTGGAGGCTCCGTTGTAAAATTCAGACCTAATCATTAATCGAGAAGTGGTGGGAACGACAGAACCTGTGAATGCATAAGATTCTATTGAAAACGAATCCTAATGATTCATTGAGTAGGATGGCGGAACGAACCAGAAACCTATTCATTTATTCTGAGAGGTCATGTCATAGACTAATCTTACAACTGAATGTTGAAAGAGTAAATATTCGCCCGCGAATTTTTTTTTATTTCTAAATTTTAGTCGATTCGAAATAAAAGGAAAAACAAAATAAAGATTCATTATAGCGTTCTACCAAAACGACATTATCTATAAATAGAATACGTGTTAAATTATATATTAAAACACAAAAAATTTCTAATTTATAATCGATTAGATCAAATTTCAAAGAATCCCACGATTCCATATATTATTAACCGTGTATTTTTTTTTGTTTAATTTTTTTTTTATTGTTTAATTCGCGAGGAGCTGGATGAGAAGAAACTCTCGTGTCCGGTTCTGTAGTAGAGATGGATGGAATTGCTAAACAACCATCAACTATAACCCCAAAAGAACCAGATTCCGTAAACAACACAGAGGAAGAATGAAAGGAATATCTTATCGAGGTAATCGTATTTGCTTCGGTAGATATGCTCTTCAAGCGCTTGAACCCGCTTGGATCACATCTAGACAAATAGAAGCAGGGCGGCGAGCAATGACACGAAATGCACGCCGCGGTGGAAAAATATGGGTACGCATATTTCCAGACAAACCTGTTACAGTAAGACCTACAGAAACACGTATGGGTTCGGGGAAAGGATCTCCCGAATATTGGGTAGCTGTCGTTAAACCCGGTAGAATACTTTATGAAATGAGCGGAGTAGCAGAAAATATAGCTAGAAGGGCTATTTCAATAGCGGCATCTAAAATGCCTATACGAACTCAATTCATTCTTTCTGGATAGGAATGTAGAAACAAACGAAAGGGGTTTTGGGGATGAAAAAAAAAAACAATTGCAGGTTTCTTTTTTTGTTTTGAACAAATAATATTTCTTTTTTTTATTTATACCTTTGCATTGAAAAAGAAAAAACCGATAAAAAAATGATATGATTCAACCTCAAACCTATTTGAATGTAGCGGATAACAGCGGGGCCCGAGAATTGATGTGTATTCGAATCATAGGAGCTAGTAATCGACGATATGCTCATATTGGTGACATTATTGTTGCTGTAATCAAGGAAGCAGTACCAAATACACCTCTAGAAAGATCAGAAGTGGTCCGAGCTGTCATTGTACGTACTTGTAAAGAACTCAAACGCGACAACGGTATGATAATACGATATGATGACAACGCTGCGGTTGTTATTGATCAAGAAGGAAATCCAAAAGGAACCCGAATTTTCGGCGCGATCGCCCGGGAATTAAGACAGTTAAATTTCACTAAAATAGTTTCATTAGCACCTGAAGTATTATAGGGGAAGACCTTAATATAGTATTTGAATGAAATTGATTAAATTTATTTAATTAATTAGTAAATTGTTTATCTATCACGTATATATCTTTAATAATTCATAAATATAAAAAAAAAAAAAAGAATTCATAAATATTAAAAAATTAAGAAAAAAAGAAAAAGAGCATGTTGATTATATCAAAATTAGGGGGAAACAAAAATCTTAGTTTATCATGAGTAAAGACACTATTGCTGACATAATAACCTCTATACGAAATGCTGACATGAATAAAAAAAGAACAGTTCGAATACCATCTACTAACATCACTGAAAATATTGTTAAAATCCTTTTACAAGAAGGTTTTATTGAAAACGTGAGAAAACATCAAGAAAGCAATAAATATTTTTTGGTTTTAACCCTACGACATAGAAGAAATAGGAAAGGACCATATAGAACTGTTTTAAATTTAAAACGGATCAGTCGACCCGGTCTACGAATATATTCTAACTATCAACGAATTCCTAGAATTTTAGGCGGAATGGGGGTTGTAATTCTTTCTACTTCTCGAGGTATAATGACAGACCGAAAGGCTCGACTAGAAGGAATCGGCGGAGAAGTTTTGTGTTATATATGGTAATCTTTATAATAGCCGACACGGTCATATTTGTGAAAAAAGAGAAAGGACAAGTTTATAATATTATCCCTCTTACATTAGTTGATACTTCAAAGCGGTTTTACTTGGAATGAAACAACAAAAATGGATTCATGAGGGTTTAATTACCGAACAACTTACCGATGGTATGTATCTTCCGGATTCGTTTAGATAACAAAAAAATTTTTCTGGTTTTTGTTTCGTAAAGGATTTCATGTAGTTTTATACGTATACTACCAGGAAATAGACTAAAAATTGAGGTAAGTCCTTATGATTCAACCAAAGGGCGTATAATTTAGAGACTCCAAAGCAAAGACTTGAATGATTAGGCGGTTTTTTCAATTTCAACATTCTTTCGTGAGGATACAATTCGAAATTAAAAATTTCAAGAAACTTATTTTCTTCCAATTAAGTAGATTCGGAATTAAAAAAAGGAATGACAAATATGAAAATAAGGGCCTCCGTTCGTAAAATTTGTGAAAAATGTCGATTGATCCGTAGGCGGGGACGAATTATAGTAATTTGTTCTAACCCGAGACATAAACAAAGACAAGGATAATCTTTCTAAAACAAAAAGACTCTCGAAATCTAAAGGACCCGATGTACAGATGTACAAATAAATAAATAAAATAAGTAAAAAAAAAAAAAAAAAGAATAAGGATCTGTTTTGACATGAAATGGATATATCCATATATCTCTGACTTATATTTATGAGATGATAAAATATGGCAAAACCTATACCAAAAATTGGTTCGCGTAGAAATAGACGTATTGGTTCACGTAAGAATACACGTAGAATCCCCAAGGGAGTTATTCATGTTCAAGCAAGTTTCAACAATACCATTGTGACTGTTACAGATGTACGGGGTCGAGTAATTTCTTGGTCCTCTGCCGGGGCTTGTGGATTCAAGGGTACAAGAAGGGGTACACCATTTGCCGCTCAAACCGCAGCAGGAAATGCTATTCGGACAGTAGTGGATCAAGGTATGCAACGAGCAGAAGTTATGATAAAAGGCCCGGGTCTCGGAAGAGATGCGGCATTAAGAGCTATTCGTAGAAGTGGTATACTATTAAGTTTCATACGGGATGTAACTCCTATGCCACATAATGGCTGTAGGCCTCCTAAAAAAAGACGTGTGTAAAAATAAACATTGAAGAGATTTCAAGAGAAATAAATAATTCAATGATTTGATCAAATAATATACTATGGTTCGAGAGAAAGTAACAGTATCTACTCGGACACTACAGTGGAAGTGTGTTGAATCAAGAGCAGACAGTAAGCGTCTTTATTATGGACGCTTTATTCTGGCCCCACTTATGAAAGGTCAAGCCGATACAATAGGCATTGCAATGCGAAGAGCTTTGCTCGGAGAAATAGAAGGTACATGTAT